GTGCACGTACGGTTCCTCAGGGATACAATTTTGCCCTAATCAACCGACTTCATCGAGAAAGATTACTTTTTTTAGGCCAAGAGGTTGATAGCGAGATCTCGAATCAACTTGTTGGTCTCATGGTATATCTCAGCATAGAAGATGATACTAGGGATCTTTATTTGTTTATAAATTCTCCAGGCGGATGGGTAATACCAGGAATAGCCATTTATGATACTATGCAATTTGTGTCACCGGATGTACATACAATATGTATGGGATTAGCCGCTTCAATGGGATCTTTCATTCTGGTCGGAGGAGAAATTACCAAACGTCTAGCATTCCCTCACGCTTGGCGCCAATGAGTTTTTTTATTTGAGAAAAAAAAAGAATACTATGCCTTCGCTGTATCGAATATGAATCAAATAAAGAATAAGTAATAATAGCATGGCACTTCGAGTTCGATATTAACAAACCATTATTGTTTTTTTTTATAACATGAGATTTTGTATCGAGATAGTAGTATGAAAGAAGAGTTATTCCCAAGTTGATTTTATGTGTCAAGCAAGAGTCAATTTCAGCGTCACAAACCATCATTCTTCCACACCAGAAGTCTCTTTCTTATTTTTATGTTATGAGAGAAAGAGTCAAAAAAATGGAAAAAATCATTTTATCCCTCTTGGATCATATCAAAAAGAAACTTTGGGATTGCTAAACCACAGACGAGATAAATAGATAAACATATAAAGCAACAGAACCATCATAGTATCTTTTTTACTACTATGAAAGGAAGGATGGTAAATGGATCATTTAACGATTTGGATCGGATGGGTTCTTTTTCTTCTTTTCGATAGAATTTTTCTTCTATCGAAAAAAGAAATTCCATTGCAGAGCCGTATGCAATGTACAAAAGATGCCCGTACGGTTGTTTAATTCTATTTTTTATTGTTATTTTGATTCCCCCTTACTTTAACCCAATCGTACGATATATAGATAGAAGAACCATTCATGATGTTATATCAATATCATCAGGGTTATGATTCACCAACCTGCTAGTTCTTTTTACGAGGCACAAGCAGGGGAATTTATCCTGGAAGCAGAAGAACTATTGAAGCTTCGCGAAACTCTCACAAAAGTTTATGTACAAAGAACGGGCAACCCTTTATGGGTTATATCCGAAGATATGGAAAGGGATGTTTTTATGTCAGCAACAGAAGCCCAAGCTCATGGCATCGTTGATCTTGTAGCGGTCGAAAATGAAAATACTAGGGATTCCATATAAATATATGAATTCCGTTTAAAAATTCAAAATTTCCGTGTGAACAGAAATCATTCATAATCATCAACCATCAGGTTAAGATCGATCTAAACCAACCCGCTCTATTCTATCTAGAATGAGATTCTCTAGACACGCCATGCCAACCATTAAACAACTTATTAGAAACGCAAGACAGCCAATAAGAAATGTCACGAAATCTCCCGCTCTTCGAGGATGTCCTCAGCGTCGAGGAACATGTACTAGGGTGTATGTGCGACTCGTTCAGTTCAGATCATGAGTTTGAAGAAATGCAAAAATTTTTTCCAGTATCAACGACCACTACAAATGAATTAGGATAGATAGAGTGGAAGACGGCCATTTCATTTACTAGTATCTAAAAATGAAGATCTATCATATACCTAATTATGTTATGAATTTATGGTTTCTATTGGTGCAAATCCAATCACTCCGTTTGAGATGAGAAGGAATTCTCCATCGGTAACAAATAGTTATCCATTAAGCGGAGGAAAAAGGTTATGCTCCTATTCCTTTTCTTTAAAAAACGGACTAACAGGGTCAGCTACCTAGCCAACTTTCAGAATTAAATGCCGTCACTGTATGGATAGCTTTTTTGTGAAAAGGACTATTACTTTATAATTAGATTTATAATTAGAATTGAAAAAAGAATTCTAATCGAAAAATGGATGGGTAGAGCCAAAGAGTGTGAACTATACAAGTTCACAATAAAATTCGATGAAATGAAAGAAGAGGCTCCGGTGTATATAGAGGACCTCACCGTTTCAGAAGTTGCCATAGAAACGAGGAAACCCACTATTCTTTTTTATTTAGTAGCAGTCGAATTTCTTATTTCCAGGCGGGATACCTTGAAGAAAGAAAAAATCGTGGTCGGGAAGGTCATAGTCGCAAAAGCCATTGGAATTTATATTTTATATATCGGAAGAATCCGTTTTGTTATTAATCGACCGGAAGAAAAGGATGACTGAAAGAAGAGAAATCAATTAGTTATTCAAGAAAGTTTCATTTGATTCAATGACCAGAGTTAAACGAGGATATACAGCTCGGAGACGTCGAAAAAAGATTCGTTTATTTGCATCAACCTTTATAGGGGCTCATTCAAGACTTACTCGAACGACTACTCAACAAAGAATGAGAGCTTTGGTTTCCTCTCATCGAGATAGGAGCAGGAAAAAGAGAGATTTTCGTCGTTTGTGGATCACTCGGATAAATGCGGTAACTCGTAAGGATAGGCTATTCTATAGTTATAGCCTATTCATCCACAATCTGTACAAGAGACAATTGCTTCTGAATCGTAAAATACTTGTGCAAATAGCCCTATCAAATAAGAATTGTTTTGATATTATTTCAAATAAAATCATCAATCAAAAAGAAAAAAAAAAGAAAAATCAAATAAAAGAATCTTAATAGAATCTATTATACAGGAAACAAGAATGATTGAAACAGGATTTCCCGGAGAATGGACTCCGGGAAGATAGAAGAAAAAGAAATTAAGATTTGAGTAGTAGGAATAAACGAACATCTTTCAAGAAAAAAAGATTTCTTCCCCATTTTTCCTTTTTTATAATACAAGAATCAAATCTGGATTCTAGTTTTTTCGAGCAAAACATTAATATGAGCTTGAGTTCCGATTGGAGTTTTGAGGAGTATATCTATATCTATTTATTCTTGGTTCTAGGACCAGTAGTTCTAGGGATCGACTCCACTCTCTCCAATTGTTTCTCATTATTACGAAAAGGTAACAATGATAAAATACGAGCTTGTTTTATAGCAATAGTAATTAATCGTTGTTGTTTCAAGGTCAACCTATTCGTCCGTCTAGATAAGATTTTTCCTTGTTCACTAAGAAATCGACTAATTAAACTCATGTTTCTATAATCGATTCGATCCCCCGACCCAATTGGGGGTAAACGCCTACGAAAAGATCGCTTGGATTTACGAAAAGGTTGTTTGGATTTATCCATGGTTTGCTTATTCCTTGTTTGTTTATTCCTTCTAGATAAAAGAATCTAGAAAATAGAATTCTCTTTTTTTTTTTTTATTCATTTAAGATTCGACCAAAATAGGATTTGGTTTGTATTATATATGTTAAGATGTAAAGTTCTTACTCTTCCCGCTACTTGGAAAAATCACACACGCATTCCGTTCCACCTATTTCTTTATTTCCCCATGAATCGTATACTTTTGACAATAGCGACAAAATTTTTTAAATTCTAGTCGATTGGGTGTATTATGTCGATTCTTTTGAGTAATATATCTAGAAATGCCCGGCGATTCTTTATTGACACCCTTTCGAACACAACAGGTACATTCCAAAATCACTATAATTCTGATATCTTTACCCTTGGCCATGAACCTCCTTTTCATTTTGGATCGACTTCACTTTAGAACTCTCTTCATTTTATTTTTGATCCGAACCGAACCAAAGAAAAAAAAAAAAAAGAATCTATATTCTATATCTAGACTATATTAATAAAAGTTTCTAACTAGAAATGGAATTTGTAAATATTTTCTTTTTCGAATTATTAGAATTCGAATGACTTCGGAATACTATAATCTAAAATAGAATTACTATTAATTACTATAACTATAAATAAAAAGAGTCATATTCATTAATAGAAGAATATCATAATAATTAATTAATACAATTTTTTCTAACTATGAATTATTCCTATCCTAATCTCAGTATTTTCTTCTTTCTATGTGAAAATTTCGTCGCCCCTAGACTGGATCCACATTTCCGTTTCTTTTCCCCCAAATTCTATCGTAGATTCACTGTATTTTGACTGAGGTTCAATACACTCTTTCTCTTTCTTTTTTTTTAGGATAGGAAAGAAACAGGGAGTGAATTTGGAGCCATGTTATGTAGAATTGTATCTCAAATTCTTCACAGATCTATACAAGAATTCAATCAGGATGAAAAAAAGGGGAATGACAAGGCATCCGGAAATAAACGATTAATTTCTATCAAAAGACCTGCTAAAGACCCAAACCATAGAGTGGTTAGCACAGGTGCCGTTGAGAGATATGTTTTTATATCTCGCATTGAAAATCCTCCTTCTTCTTTTATTTTCTATTTTTTTCTTCTTTCTTTTAATATTTGTATTGTATATTGTAATACATATATAGTCCTAGTTCGATATTCTAATACATAGATCATAGATAACCCGATATTTTAGTTCAAGATCATTTGTTTTTGCTTGAAATGAAATTAGAATTAGGAATTACTAACTAAAATGCATATGTACAATGATCCAGCAGATTCAATTTTGCCGCTCCCTAAAAAAAAAAATGACAAGAACATTCTCTACCTATCTATATATCTATATAGGTAGATATATAGATAGGTAGAGCAAAAAAGAAGAAGGATGTGGAAAACAAGACATGGATTTTATATAATGACACTGTACAACAATTTTGAAAAGGGATGTAGCGCAGCTTGGTAGCGCGTTTGTTTTGGGTACAAAATGTCACAGGTTCAAATCCTGTCATCCCTACCTATTCTTTCTCCTATGGAAAGTTACGAGGGATTCCTTGAGTAAGATCGGGAAATTTTGGACAGAATCTTTCGTTTGTACATACTATACGTATGTGTATACAAGACCCCTCGGGGGTAAAAAAATCCTTTTCTTTACACTTTACAATCGTATCTACTTTTATTTTATAGGATATAAGAAAGCGCTCTTAGTTCAGTTCGGTAGAACGCGGGTCTCCAAAACCCGATGTC